ATATAAAATCCCCCCCAAAAAGAAAATAGAGGGGAAAGATACCAAAGCAGTCCTGTATCAGACTGGCTGTCTTCTTGTAGTTGGATCCCCAAGTTTTTGGAATGCTCCAAACTCTACTTGAGCATCCAAATCTGGGTCAATACCAGCAAAAACATCTCTGAACAAGGTTCTAGCACCATGCCAAATGTGTCCGAAGAAGAAGAGCAAAGCAAACGAAGCATGCCCAAAAGTAAACCAACCCCTTGGACTGCTACGAAAAACACCATCGGATTTCAAAGTCGCACGATCTAATTCAAAAATTTCACCCAATTGAGCGCGTCTAGCATATTTTTTCACAGTAGCAGGATCACTATAACTGACTCCATTGAGTTCACCGCCGTAGAACTCAACGGTTACACCTACTTGTTCAACACTATACTTCGATTCTGCCCTTCTAAAAGGAACATCAGCTCTAACAATTCCATCGCCGTCTACCAAAACGACTGGAAATGTTTCAAAAAAAGTAGGCATACGACGTACAAAAAGCTCACGGCCTTCTTTATCTCTAAAGATAGGGTGTCCTAACCATCCAACCGCTATTCCATCTCCGTTATCCATTGAGCCTGCCCTGAATAATCCTCCTTTTGCCGGATTATTGCCGATATAATCATAAAAAGCTAATTTTTCAGGAATTTTAGACCAGGCTTCTGATAAACTTTGATTTTCGGCTAGCCCAGCGCTAATTCTTCGATATATCTCTTGCTGGAAGTAACCCTGATCCCATTGATAGCGAGTCGGGCCAAATAATTCGATGGGGGTAGTTGCTGAACCATACCACATAGTTCCAGCAACAACAAAAGCTGCAAAAAAGACAGCTGCGATACTACTGGAAAGTACGGTTTCAATATTTCCCATACGCAATCCTTTGTATAGACGTTGTGGCGGTCGGACGCTAAGATGGAATAAACCCGCTAATATGCCCAATGTACCTGCTGCAATATGATGAGAAGCTATTCCTCCCGGAACAAAAGGATCAAACCCTTCCACGCCCCACGACGGATTTACAGGTTGTACTTTTCCCGTTAGTCCATAAGGATCGGACACCCATATTCCGGGACCATACAAGCCTGTTACATGAAATGCACCAAAACCAAAGCAAGCCACCCCGGAGAGAAATAAATGAATTCCAAAGATCTTGGGCAAATCCAAAGAAGGTTTTCCTGTCCGTTCATCACAAAATATTTCTAGATCCCAATAGACCCAATGCCAGATAGCTGCCAAAAAGCATAAGCCAGAAAACACAATATGTGCCCCAGCTACACCTTCGTAACTCCAAATTCCCGGATTCGTTACAGTCCCTCCTGTGATACTCCAACCTCCCCATGAATTGGTTATTCCTAACCGAGTCATGAAGGGAATAACGAACATACCCTGTCTCCACATTGGATCAAGAACAGGATCAGAAGGATCAAAAACTGCTAATTCATACAGAGCCATCGAGCCCGCCCAACCAGCAACCAGAGCTGTATGCATTATATGAACGGAAAGCAACCGGCCGGGATCATTCAATACAACGGTATGAACACGATACCAAGGCAAACCCATGGAAAATACCCCTTTATCAAAGAAAAATAGACACTACGTAACTTTATTGCATTGAAAAAAACTATACTATGACTATCCTATGGACCTCCCTTGTTCGGTGGATTATTTCCTAAGAAGGGCTAGGTTACTATTTATTCTATTCTGTTTGTAATAATGGAATAATTCTGTTCGTAGGAACAAAGAGAAGCAGATTTATTCTATACTCGATAAGTACCAATACGCAATGGGGGGTTGGTACCATTTTCTATGAGTAAATGTTTATCATTAGAAGGACTTATTCGTAAAAATTTTCCTTTATTTATTTTGTCTTTCTTTCTAAATTTTTCTAATTTATGGATAAAATAAATATGATAAAGCCAATATTATAAAGACAATAAAACCATATTGTTACGTTTCCACATCAAAGTGAAATATAGTATTTAGTTCTTTTTTCTTTCAATTCATGCCTATTGGTGTTCCAAAAGTACCTTTCCGCAGTCCTGGAGAGGAAGATGCATCTTGGGTTGACGTATAGTGCGACTTGTCAGATATATTGGGTCATATGGGATTTCCCCGTTCTCTCCCCCGATCGAGATATCCTCTGTTTCGCCCAAGAAAGAGAAATTGAATCATCAAAAAATTGGAGCGTGAAGTGCAATTAGATGCATTCTTTGGGGAGATTCATAGTACTATTATCAATTAGAATAATTTATGGTTGGCTTTGGTTGGACTAAAAAATGAAGTATCCAGGCTCCGTTTAGAAAAAACCCAATTGGTAATATATCTATGATTACTACATGTATCATAAATGATTGCTGTTTGTTATTTGTAAAGTCATAACAAAAAGAAATGGTGATGGGAAGATTTGTCCTATATGTGCAAATCCAAATCGGGCAGATCTTTACCCGGAGTAGAGCATAGACCTAAAAAGATGAAA